CGCCAAGTACGGTTCAAAGCCATTCGGTTTACGTGGAGTCAAGGCTGTGATCCGAGGGCGTAAAGCGAGAAGAAGTTTACTGAGGGTTGATAAATAGTATTCTTTTAGTATTAGAAGACAAGCTAGTCGTTGAGGTACTTACCTAGGAAGGTAGTCATCAGCTAGTAAGAGAGCTGCTAGGAAGCAATGGTTGCGTAGCTAGTGGTTTACAGGTTAGAAACCTTCTTGCCCCAGGAATATTCCATAAATAGGAGGTTATTTCGAATAGAAGAAAGAGAGCGTTAAGCGATGGGTTGGAGTCCAGGCTTCTAGATAAGAAGGCGAATGAGCTGACTTGTCAAAGTAACGGAGAGCGACAAAGACCAAGGTCTGTTATGGAATTAAGAGCTCGCTCCGCACCTGTTAGAGCTTTTAGTGGAGCTAGTACATTTGCTGTTACCAGTGAAAAGAAATGGATCGAGTCAGATTCAATAGCCAAACCAGAAGGAAGGGTTGGTGGGGAAGGCTGTTTAAGACTTTCGGTTTCGGCTACGTACCTGACTTTTCGGAAAGTCGAAGCAAGACTATGAGTTTAGGGTGTTAAGCTCCTAGTAGATGAGCAAGTACATTTTATGTTCCGTTCGTACTAGTCCTGTACAGAGCCGATGTTCTTAGGCCCACAGAGCAGTCTCTTGCAGCCATTTCTAGACCAATAGCCGAAGCAGATGGGCAGGGGGGGGTAGGCAAGGAGTTGAACGACAGAGCAAGCCATTCCTGGTAGAGCTGGGAAGGTAGGAACCTCTGATGGTGGTTGTTAACCTTCTATTTCCCGGTATAGTGGAGTTCAGTGATTCGAAGGAAGGGAAAGGAGCCGCTTAAAAGCACCTGCCCTGCTGTTGGAAGGTTTGCGGAAATTGATAGAGGCCGCTAAGGGCAATGGATCCAGTAAGCTCGGATTCCAGGGCGCAAAGGAATGGGTTTTTCATATCTTTCTTTGGTAGCCAGGTAATAGAGGCCGCTAAGGGCGAGGCCGTTAAGGGTTCCTTTAATGGCAACGGGAGAGCAGACCCTTTTTTTTTGATTGAACCAAAAGTGCAAGCGCGAAGTACGGTTAATGAAAAAATCTCTCTGAAGCTAGTAATCCCAGGTCGCAAAGAGAAAGCAAAAACGAGGGGTAGTGGGAAAGAAAAGAAATGGGAATGGAATCCCAAGATATTTAATTAATTAAAAAGAAATAAGATTGCGGGATAATAGCCCGAGAATGACAGTAAGGGCGCAAGGGCAAGTAGGGTTATTGAATTAATCTACTCCAACAGTTCGCTTTCAGCTCACCAACCATACTTTTAAGTTTTAGATTCGAATCATAGCCATGCCATGGCAGGAAGGTCTCAAAGGAATAAATCAGTAACGGTTAGTGAATCCTTATCGCCGGCTAGTACGATAGCGACATTGGGTACAGCAGTAAGGGATGTGTTTTATCAACCGGGATATAAATAAAAGAAGAAGGTGCGTCGCGTCCAATCCCATCGGTCGTAGTAAGCTGAAATGATGGTCTACGATCACCTCAAAGAGGTAGTCAGCCCGGAAGCTAGGAAGAAAAGAAGCTATGAAAGCAGGAAGGAAGTTCGAAAAGAGGTAAGTACGGTTATTTCATTGAATGAAGGGGAAAACATCAAGATAAGGCCGCCAAGGAATGTTGATCGAGGTTCGAAGAAGCTCACTTCAGGTGAGGTTTAGAGATCGGATTGATGGAAAGGAGTTTACAAAAAAGTCAAAGGGAAAAAGAGAAGTTTTTTAATCGCGGAAAGACAGATCGCTTCGCTTAAGCTCTGAAGCATCTTTCCTTTCTGTGAAGCTAGTAGCCGAAGTAATCAGATCCTATGCCAATTGCCTATGGGTTTTAACCAGTGAAAGTAGCAGTGGGAGGGGCAAGAATTTTCTTCTTTGTGGAGTCAACTCATCTTCCCCTAAGCGGAACACATGGTCTACAGGGTCCCAAAATCTTGAAGCAACTCTTTCAGAGTTAATTTCTGAGGAGACCCGAACACTATGCAGCCCAAGACTAAAGATATGGTCATGGCCACTCCAGCATCAGGCCAGTATGAAGATCAGTCAGCATCACAGTCTCGACCTTCTTCTTCCCCTATCGAGTGGCCTGACTTCCGCTCTTCTCACTTTGCTTTGTTCGAGTTGCTTTATCAGACAGAACAGTTAGGCAGGTCAGGGAAAGCGGGCTAGTCCCAGAAAATTCTCCTCTCCTAGGTTCTGTTGGGGCTAAAAATCTTATTATTATATACACATTCCAGGGTGGCCTCGAGAAAGGTGCTTATGCGGGACCGGCAGTGTGGGTCTAGATCTAGATGGAGCTTGCTGTGTCCGAGAACTTCGTCTGTTATAGTATTCCCTCCCGCTGCCTCCCTATCTGATGCTAGATCAAGAAAGGAGCTCTTCAACAATGAAGGGCATATGGCCCCTAACTAATTTCACTAGTCTCGTCTCTAAGTCTGCTCAAATCTCTTTTTTATTCATAAGAATGCCGAGTCGAGAGTGAGCGTCCTATACTTCTGCAGTAATTCCGCTCTTTAAAAGACTATCAAGTTACACCGCTTCGGGTGACCGCCCCCAAAGAAAGTAAATTTCCTTTTCTTTCTCTATTGATTGCAAGATTGAAACCTTCCCTCTCGGATCGGTAGACGAGTCTTTATCTGCTTGACCCTTCAAGTCACATACTAAATGTGATGAAGGAGCGACTCGAGTCAAAGCGTTCCAAGAGGATCCTTGAATTGACTTGATCATTTCAAAGCAATCTTTGTTACTTCCTGAGCTGTCGTCAAAAGGCATTGAAGCGAAAAAAAAAGGAAGGGCTTTGATCCAACCTTGACCATAAAGCATATCTTTTACACCAATTACTGGAACATGCCTTCGACACAGGATGCTGCCTTCCATTCGTTGTTCGTTCTTTTGCGCAGGCCTTCTTGCCGGGTTAGAACACTCGGTAACCGGCTTTCATGAGCTAGCAAGGAGGTTATGACCAGTGATGCTTCCCTTCAAATTCAAGACTAATTAAGTAAGTGAGGTTGGATGAACTAGCTCAAATCTTTCGATTGATGCCCTTACCTTAGCCCGAAAAGCAAAAGATTTTCAAGTAATTCAAATTCCCTTCTATCGATCTACGATCAAGGATTTTCCTATGTCCTTTTCTGTTGAAGAGAGTGAAATAAGCGAGCTTCACTTGTTCTAAGGGAAGAAGCCTTCTTTGTATTTTGTATAGCCAAGTACAGTCATGCTAAGCGTTAAACGAACCTATCTATATATGAAAGAAAACGAGCCTATACTCTATACTATAGGGGGGGGGGACCAATAAAGGTACCAAACCAAGCCTATAAAGGCTCGTTGAGACCTCTCATCTCTCTGGAAGGTGCAAGGTCTTAATAGTCTTGCCCGAGTAGTCCCTATTCCAGTAATAGGTCTTCGGCCAAACCCAAGGTCAACAACCAAGGAGTATGCCTAACCCAGCACGGGTCTTTCCTCACTCAGGAATGCAGGTAGCGAAGCTAGACCGCTAAGAAGCCTTGAGCTCTTTCGTCTGTGGAAGGGCTATCTACTTTTTTCTTATGTCCCAAGGGACTTCCTCGATCAATATCAATAAAGGGTCTTAGTATGGTTCTTGAGCGGTTGATGCTGCAAGAGTAAGTGCCCAAAGATGCGACCTATTTATGTATGGGTCGGAAGATCATTACTGTGGAGGGAGGCTCGCCCCAACCTTGCTAGGCGGGGAAGTTCGCAATGTTCTAACCGAGCTAAGAGCTAATACAGGTCCGAAGAGGCGGTGCCGTGCCATAGGCCCGAAATGGTCCTAAAGCCGCTAAGTAAAGCAGCTAAGACAGGGGCGAAGTCCTTTGTTCCAATACGGGTATATCAGGCACAGGAGACAAGGTCCCTCAGACACGGGGGCGCAAGAAAAAAGATCCCATTCGGTGGATTCAAAGTGGCATAAACTCGCCTATATCGGTCATAGACCAAGGTCTGCAAGCCTGCTTATTATTGAGTTAGGAAGCCAAGCCTTAGCGAGTCTATGCCAATGTCAAGAAGCCGGTTGATCGTGATTCTGTCTCCTTCTTAAAAATAACAAAAAAGGGGCGCCCCCAATGTGTTGACCTGGTCGGAAAAACGCGATCAAAGTAAGGAAAGAAACTTTCTTGTTAAGATTCTGATTCATCTCAGTCCTTAGATGCTGAATCTGTTCCTGCTTCTTCTATGTTAGTAAGCAAGGACCCCCCAAAAAAAGTCTTTCTTGCCTTTAATTTAAGGTAGCTCCTTTCCTAGCCAATAGGCGCTTCCAACCCGTTGGAGAACGAGCTTTTTCTTTTCATTTTCAGTCCCAAAACTCTGTAAGGGAATTATGTAGCCCGTCGCCCCCCGGATTCTTATCTTAGCTTAGTCAGTCATTTCTCAGGGAAAAGCGGAGGAGTTCGTCCCTTCTTCCTGAAAAGGAGTAAGAGGGGGTGTGTCGGCAAAGGAAGAGCGGGTAGCCCGACCCGAAGGGATGGCGCGGCCGGGTTCTGTTGATAGTAAGCGCCGCATGGTAGTAAGTAAGCTAGACAGTGTAGCCTCTTAGGCAGTAGGCGTCTTAGTCAGCGGGCAATGCCCTGAAAGCTAAGAGCTCAGTCAGGGGTTAAGCTTAAGAAAAAGAGAGAAAAGGAGGTAGTTTTTCTATGCCAATGCCACCAAAGAGGCCAGTTTCTCGTTCTTCCCCGAGGCAATTTCTTTTGTGGAGGAGTCAAGTGTCGCTGTCGAGTCAGTTTTCGTTGTTGAGAGTCCCTCTCTTTATTTATTCTAAAATTCATATATCAGTATATAAAATATAAAGAAAAGAAGGCTCTCCCTTGGCGAATAGATTGTCGATCTTTAATCAATAGCAGTAGGAGTAGCTGGAACTGGCTTTCGATTCGGGGATATCATATCTTCTTTGCTGTCTTATGCTTATGTTGGTATAATATAATAAGTAAGGATTGATTGCATTATTCCGGATTCAATAGCTGCAGCAGGGGAGGAGGGGCTACAGGGTATCTGACCCCGATGACATAGAGACGGTTAGGCTTGTTGGCTGGCTTATGAGAGTTTCCTGTCCCAATTCAACACTCCCTTTCTGTTGATTAGAAGAAAGAGTGAATTTTCTTTGTATCCAATAATGTTGATTCGCTGGCTTTCCCTCTCGACAGAATAGAAACTAAGTTGAAATTGCATGGAATGCCGTACAATCAATAAGTAAGAAAGAGCGTTCCTTTTTGTATCTACTTTCAGGAAGAGAAGTGGGATACCGCTAAATCACGTATACCTCTAGAAATATCCATTCCGATTGAATGGACAGATGTCCGCTAGGAAGTGACGGCACTAGGAGAAAGGGCATGCCACTAATCGGATCACGGGACAGACTTCACATTCAGGCACGGAATCAACTGTGATCGAATAAGCTGTTTTGAGGTCTAGAAGCAAGGGAGCCAGAGGCGTCGAGAAAGGCAGGGAAGTAACTGACTAAATCGAATCCCTTTTGTATTCGAAGAGCTGAAGGCTTACTAAGGCAAGCAAATGACATAGAGTAGGCAGAGAATGCCATGGTTCTTGTTCAAGAATAAGCCGTTGTCAGACTAGCAATTGAATCAACTGCTATTGAATTCCTAACCGCTGCAAAAGACAAGAAGAACGTAACCGGTGTTAAAGTTATAAGGCTGACTGCTCTCGAAGTCGTAGCCGCTTTTGGCACTGATTCCTTTCCTGGCTTTAATGCCAGAGGAGCAGGGTCGATGGTCGAAGAGAAGGGATAATAGTAGTAGGCGGACTAAGAGGAGTTGGAGAAGAAAGATTTGAAAGGTTTTTTGTCACTTCTGTAAAGGTGATAAAGGACAAAAGGTGGGAGACGGCCTGAGGCCAAAGCTATGGCAATATGGCCATATTCCTTAGACATCATACTTTTTGGATTACAAAGAAGATGATGACTAAGAAAGTGAAGAAGAAAGGCACAATGCTCCTGACCTCTTATCTCACCTTTCCCCATCTCGCTACGAGCGCAGGAGCCGAAAGAGATATGTGTATTATCTGCATTAAATTTCACATCACTCCAAGTAGTCAACATATCCACAGTCACATCCAGTCCGTAGAATGGCAAGCTAGTTAACAAGGACACGTCCATGACCGAAGGAATGGAATAAACCCAAAGCCGAAGTCAAAGGGTAGATGTGCTCAAGAAGCAAAGGGCTACAGCGATCATCGAGCGGGGATATTTTGCTTGGAAAATGGAATGCATTCGTAGATGCCAACATTCTTTAAAATCTCGACAATCTTGTCATCACTCTCTATACGCTCTGCCCAGTTAAGCCATTCCTTTTGAGGTTTTTGCCATGTTCTCACAGAATTATACTGGAACCATTTGGTCCGAGCCTGAAGGTTAAAAAAGATATCCGTTGTCCGATATGGTAAATAGACTCTTGCCCTGCGTGTACCTTGGATATTCCCTTTGGTGGTCTTCTCAGCCGGAACTATTGAATTTGTCTAGTGAAACATCGTCTGCCGCGGATGCTGTAGATAAGAGAGATGAGTCTGATTGTGCAGCATTCCTCAGATACCTTCACGGCGGTCCGAGATACTTGAACGGGAAGTGCGGATGGTGCATAGCTCTCTGCTCCGAGCTATGATCGAGGCGGAACTTACTGAAGCGAGTGACTGGAACAGTAGATACAGTAGACTTTGTCCCATGCCTCCAAGACTTTATGGCCGCTTCCCTATGGTATCGGAGGCAACTCAAGTGCTACCTTCTTTCGCCTGACGCTAACGAAACCGAAACCCTAGCTATTAGGTGGGGCTTTCCTCGGGGCGGGGATAGAAATGAACTGATGATAGTTCAATAGGGCAGGTTCGGGCAGTTTAATACTTAACTTAGTAGCCCAGTATGAAAATCGAGTTTTCGGCTTCAGGGAGTGGGAAAGCGGGTTTGATGGCATTTCTAGGAACTGGGGAAGAAGGGTCAGATGAGCTTTTAAGACTGGATTCCCCTTCATGTCTGATTTTATATTACTATTAATATTAATATTAAAAAAAGGGGGGCTTTGCTGACAGATAGATGGCGCTAGCTTTCTAAAAGAGTGTGGAGGGTAAGGCTTTCACCTTTCACATCCCATTTCAGTACGTTGCCTGATTCTCTCTTCATTGGCTTAGTCAGCCGGGGCTTCTTCCACTTCAAGGCCCTAAGAATGAATATCCCATCCAGTTGACGAGACACTAATGACCTAAAGTAAGTAGCCAAAGCTCATGGAAAAAGGAGTTCTTGCCGCCCTCTTTGGTACTGTTTTTTACTAATTCCCAGATGAGACTCTTTCCCAAGAGCCCACAGAGAAGCGACTGGCCAGACAAATAGCTTAGTCGCAGGAAGATTCCCTAACTGAGAATAGGTCGTGGGATCATCCGATCTATGAGAATCTCTCGGAAAGCTCTCGTCGACTCAACCGATCAATAGAAGGAAGGACCACCTCTAAGAGGAGCCTCTTCTAGTTCTTGCATGACGATCCCTTCCCCTTTCTTCACATCAAGGGATAGAAAGGAAGAAGATTCTAGCCTGATTAGATTATTATATCGAAAGACTTATATTCTAGGAAGGTTAGCACTATCCCGAAAACAGCCTACTTGAATTGAATAAGGTAGAGTCAGATTCATATGTAAAGGCTAGGCACCTTCCCGCATTCGCACCTTAAATCTTAAATAAAGTATTAAAGAACTAATGCTACATCTGATCTGCTAATTGAATTAGATATTCTATCTCTTCCTTGGAACAGGTGAATCAGAAATTGGATCTCCATGCCCAGAATCTGCTGCTTGAGAATCAGCTGTGGGACGTCGAGGTAGTGCTAATGCTAGCAATAGCAATAGGGTAAAGCAAGCAAGACTGATTGCACACGCCTAAAGGAAGCAAGGTGAGGATAGAAGAAGCCAACCTGCCAACAAGTAAGCCCCTCTTTCGAGTTCTAGAGCTAAAGTGACGGTATGTATGCGTAGTTAGTAATCCCACCAGCGCTGTAGGTTCTAGAGTAGGGGGTAGACCTGGTACTAGAGCTAGATCTATTTCATTATCAGTATGGGAAGGTTCTAAACCAGCTAGAGGAAGCGGGATAGCATAAGCAAACCAGCCAACCCCGCGTTCTGTTCTATAATTCCCTCTAACCTGGTGCTTTAGTATACCCGGTAATCCCAGGTGCTGGAGTTATCAAAAATGAAAGGAGATATGCGCCTTTTCAAGGAATTGTCTTGCTCAACCGGAAACAGAGATAAGCTCGAGTGACGTAAGTAGGTCTATCAAGAGGGATCGGTTTACGGTTCACACATGTTTCAGTCGAGAACTTCCTTTCCTGTGGGAAATAGCTTCGACGATTGGTCTTCTCAGATAATTCGATCGGCGAGTAAGACTCCCTATGTTATGTGGGTGCAATTTATAGAGGAGTGCTTCCTCGCTAGAAGCACGACTCGCAGTGCTTGAACGTCTTGTGGCAGCTAAGGCAGCGTTAAGGCTAGGGAATAGAAGTCAGTCAAGTCAAAAAGCCAGAATGTCTTTCCTATGGCATCTGTCTTATAAGCGCTCTTTTTTAACCTTTCAGGGAAAGGCGGTCTGGTCGACCTTCATCCAAGTTCAGCACACCCGAGAACACAGCGCTCGCTTACACTTGAGTCCTATGCTTGTTGGCCAGACTTGTTCCATCTTTACATGGTCCTGCGGTCGTTTGGTTCAGGTACCGTCAGACCGGCCTCTGTAGCCTCTTTTCAGCAGCTGACAGAAAATATCTTGAATGAACCATTACGCCTTTCATGTGCAGAAGCCTACCAGACTTAGTGATTTCATAGATGCTAGAAATCAGACCCTCTTTGACCTTGCGACTGAGGATCATCAACCGGCACAGACTCTAAAGCGCGATCAGAAGCAAGCGGTCCTGGAAAAAATACATTAGATATAGCAGGACTTTCTTTTCTCGGGGGATATAGAAAAAAGTATAAGCCCATTAGAAATAGAAAGAATTGAATTAGCTAAGTCAGAATGAAGGGGGCCCAGGAAAAGGCACAAGACGTTCTTAGATTGGACATTACCGGTCAAAGCATGGATTCTAAGCCTTTCCTCGATCGGTAGGAGACAATCCTGTTAAGGGTAAGGAGAAAGTAAGTAGTCGGCCTAACCTTCGGTTCCCGTAACCAAGTTTTTTTTCTTACTGAATTAATCCATACTTTTTTAGAAGTGTGGGGCAAAGAGCGACTTCTACTTCTAACTAAAGGCGAACAGCCGGCAGTGCAAGCAAATAGAGAGCCTCCGCCCGTTTGAGTCGTTGCGAGCCGGAAAGCGTACCGGCAGTTTGAGTCGCAAAAGGGCCGCTTGCTTAATTATATTATTAATTCTAAATTCTAATAATAGATATAGAATATTATATTAATAATAGATATAGAATATTATATATATAATATATAATATAATCTATAATAATAGAATCCTATAATTAGAATATAATCCATTTTTTTTTATCTAATTCTTCATTCCTGAGAAGAGGAAGAAGCAGATAGAGCAAAGGCCTCCCCGTCGCATTCCGTCCGCTCTTCCCGAAGTGAGCGAATTGCATGTAGAGATCCGTAGGGGCTTATAGTTTAATTGGTTGAAACGTACCGCTCATAACGGTTAGATTGTAGGTTCGAGCCCTACTAAGCCTACCACATCATGATTGGATAACCACGCACAGAAGATGATTTCGGGGGAACGGGAGTGCCTTCTTTTATCGTCTTTATGGTTGGTGATAGTCATTCTTTCTCCTCATAGCATTCAGTATTCAAGTGCGTCTTTCTAGTTGTCGAGTATCTCGTTCAATCGCTTGAATAGGTCCAACCGGGAATCGTCGAATCTCTAACGATCGCATCTTTCTGTCTGATCGGAGGTGGCTAAGGTGGGTTCATCATGGAAGTCTACGGTTTCTGCGGTCAGCTCGCCCTGAAAAGACTGAACTTGCTGCTTGATTACTTGATGGCCCGGACTTCCTTTACCGGAAGGCGTGCACTTAACTGAAGTAATGGATGGCAGTGGAACTCATTGCCTCTGTCCCTGGTTTCCCGTTCTGCTTGCTCCTCTAGCTCATCAATGCCGGAAGTCGAGCTGCTATCGATCCTGGAATCAAAGACAGGTTGGGACAACTCCATTACCATCTCGTATATCACAGACTTTCGTTTTTGCTTTCTTTCGATCCTCCTCTTTCTCACCTGTCTGCTGCTCCGCTATAAGCCGAAACAGGGCCAGCGCTGGAAGATGCCCGAGGAGATAGTGGAGTGGCTCTCGTTCCTTCACCTATGCCCCAGTTTCCTCTGGTCGACTAAAGCTCACTGCTAATGGAAGGGCGCGGCTGGCCGATTCCCTCTAGTCTAGCGGGTTAACTCATTCACCACCAAGAGAAGAGAAAGTCAAGGGATTGGAAAATCTATAGTTTATGCTTCCCCTGTTCATGAATCGGGTCCGTTCCCGATTCAATTACAGCTGTTCTCGCTAAAGCCGGATCTGATCCCGCTTGAGAAAAAAATCCTGATCTTCCAATTGCGTCAATAAGAGAGATGCCTGAATCGGACATATGAGATGAGCCCGTAACCCGTCGCTTTTTTCGTGAAGACCAGATGCGCTCTTAGCTTCATTTCAAGATGAAAAAGATTTCTCAACTTTCATTGGTTTGGCGGGGCTCTTCATCTATCAATCGAAGGTGAGAGTTTAATCATTGCTTGGTTTTTGAAGACGGGAGAGATCTCAGATCAGGTTAAACCTAAAGTGAGTCATCATAGGTAGGGTTCCGCTCCTTGCTTTGAGGAACGGACAGACCAGACAGTCGTGATTGTCTTTCTTTGCTTTCTCTTTCTTGCCTGAGACCGGGCTTCAGAGCCTATCCTCCTTCACCTCTTTCATGAATTGGAGGGCCTAGTCCGTCCAACCAACGGGATCAGATTCGAAAGTGATTCCAGAAGCATTCATATTAGAACTGCTCACCTCACAGTCCTAAGTGGTGACTCGCTCAACGATTCTAACCTAACTAGGCACAGAGTCTCGGCTGCTTTTCCGAAACCGACCCCGTCACTTGCTTCAAAGCCGGAAGAGGGGCAGCAGTTGACTGAAACCTCTCCTCTGGCCGGGAAGTCACGGGACCCACTCTCGCCGTTACTTCTATTTCTTCTTTTAAGAATCAATCTGTAGGTGGCTTTTTAAGTCCGCCGTCAAATCCCAGGGCTCAACCCTGGACAGGCGGTGGAAACTGCCAAGCTGGAGTACGGTAGGGGCAGAGGGAATTTCCGGTGGAGCGGTGAAATGCGAAGAGATCGGTGATTCTGGCGCCCACAGAATGGAATCGCCGCGAGCTCTCCTTCACTTCACATCAGATGTGGGGCTCCCATTTCCTTCCGTAGTTTCAGTCTCGTTGTACCCAGGATCCCGCAACTTCGACTTATTCCACCGGGACGCTACTTCTGGCGAACAGAACTCTAACCAACTTAGCCCCGCCGAAACGCTTTCATTGAGAGAGCTCATACTAAAAAAAAGGTAAACGGTAGTTGAGAATTGACTTTTGAAGCATGGGGGACTGAACGCTTTCTTAAGGTTGCTTGCAATACGGGAAGAGTCCCTCTATTTTCCGAAACCTTCCCTCTTTGCTGTACTCGTTCTATGGTTACATACGCTAATTAAGTTGAAGGGACTCAGTCTTTAGGAGCTATTTCCTTTCAGTTTGATTTAAAGTACCTTTTAGTGGCCTCGAAAGAAGCACGAGCGTCTGAAAGCAGGCATGCTTGGGGATACGCCTATGATCCTATGAAGACTTTCTGGGCGTGACTTTGATTGGTTCGAAAGGTGCGTGGGAAGGTATTTACCAGCTTCCCTTCCGGAATTGACTATTCATTTCAGTAGGATTGGAAGAGGGTGGGGGGAAGAGAAGGATCTTTGACATAGGCCATTTTTTTGAAATCAGAGGGCCCGTACCATGATTGAAATTCTCCGTCGTTTACCGACCGATGGTTTAATCAAGAGAGAGGGACCTTTGTCCCGGTTAAAAGGTTCAGTGATGTTTATTATTGCTATGATGAACGCTACGGATCGGTGGCCGTTAACGTTGTTAATGGCAATCATGTCAATTTCTTTGGACCTACCTTGGCAAGTTCCGTGTCCAGACTACATCATGGGGGTATAAAACTTTATCAGTGCTACCCAAGCCGGCAGCTGTCTGCTTTGTAACTGGGCAACCTCTCGGATCCCCCTCTTCTTGTTTTGGCCTTTGTTCACACTATCACATCATATGGTAGTGTGGTTGGCAGCGGAGCGGCTTTATCCCGGTCGCCGGTTTCAGGCCTATGCTGTATTAGGTGATGACATTGTTATCGCGGGTTGCTTCTGAGTATGCGAGTGTGTTAGCGTATTTGGGACGTGCTATTTCTCACCAAAAGTCCTTGATCTCTAACACAGGGGTCTTTGAGTTCGCTAAGAGATTCTTTGTGCGAGCGAGGGGGTACTTTAGATTTATCTCCAGTATCAGTTCGAGCATAGAGAATGTCCAGATGGACTCTGGGATTAGCTCTCCTTCGTGACAAGTACTCAATTAAGAAAGTGTACTTGCTCGTTTAGGTGGAGCTGGTTATCGGACTCTTAGTTCGCTTCCGCATCGGCGTTCTCGAACGCTTGTTTGTGGTCTTGGGAAAACCTGGCCGTTCTTCTCCACTTCCACTCCCATTAGACTTTTGGTTGGGGCGGGGCCTTGCAAGCAACCTCAATCCGTCACGTCGAAGGGTCTGATAGTGGACTGACTACGTCCGACGAGAGTGAAAGCCAAAGGAAAAACCTGAGGATCTCACCGGGAAGTGGAAATCCTTGAGCGTACCGTCAATTGGGTTAAGATGTGGCTCGAGCAGCTCTACTGGTACCACACGGTAGCTTGCTTTAAAGCCTGATGCGCAAGTCCAGGAGCTCTTCGATGGGCCGGTTGTCGAAACTTCCGTCATTTTCATCGACGATTTCTAATTTTTATTTTTATATTTTATAAGTAAAGTACGTCATTCTATGGAAATGTGTGTTTTGACATCGTGTCTTCTTCGAGGGTTGTTTTATCGGCCACCCATATTGACAGATAATCCAATAGCTTTTCCAAGCTGGATCCTGGGAGGTCTCACAGGTCTGATTTTATTATGGCTCCGGTGACTACCCAGAAAACCAAAAAACCATGACGTATTTTAGCGCACCTGAGTGCATAAGCCCAACAGCTACAGGGGCGAGCCATGAGCGAATGAGCAAGTAGGGGGCGTTTTGTTTCAGCCGTGGGAAAAAAAAAGAGTTCTTTTTCCGAACGAACGGATTCAGTGGGGAAGGACGTCGCATGTGCTGTGCCGGACAAGCTCTATTAACTTTCCCTTATCGCTGATGAACGGCCAGCTGATCTTATCAAATCAATTCCCTAGGACTTATAATATAGGATGGATATGCCCTTCGGTAAGCATTCCTTTAGCTCAGAAGGAAGACTAGCTATATGCTTAACTCGGACTATCACCCCCACATCGATTTTCGAAAAGAAGGAGATGGAGCAAGGAGAGCTTTAGAAGTAGCGTATTCGAGGTGGGCTCCTTCAAGAGCTCCTTCGGCCCCTTAGTTTTTCCACAAACCAATCAGAGGAAGTTCGGTTTGCTTGGGACTCGGGGACTCTTCTTTTATTGCCTTTAGTTGTTTTTCCACAAGTTGATCAGGAACGGAACAAGAAATAGTTTCAGAAGATTTTGTAGTCATCCCGCTGTTCAGTACCAGGGATATTGGCCACTCTCGGGCCTCTCGTCTACTCCCTCTTTTCCACTCTGTCTTTTCCCTTCGTCGTTGGCTTTTCGATCCTCTCTATACTACTATCAGCCTCCTATTATAGGTATCTTCAAGAAAAGAAAGACGGAAAGGCAGTGCTTGAAGTACTGAGCTACGGAGATTCGTTCCTCAGAAACAGTCTCCGCCTACCCCCCGCCCTTACCTTAGGGGCCCTCCTTACTTATTGTTATACCGCCTTAGGGAAGGTAAAACAGTAACTAAGGAAGAAGCTAATAGGGAAAGATTATTGGGTGGGGATGGCAGTCAATTCGCTCCTTTTCGAGTTGCCTAAGAGTTCTTGCTTCCTCAAGTTCTCCCATTTTCATCGAAAAAAGTATGTTGAAATATCTCCTTACACAAGTTAACACTTGCTTTTCTAAGCTTTTAGAATTCGAGACAGCTATAGGTGTCACCATAGTAGTAATGGCCCATGTCTTCCTATTAGGTCAATCGCCGCTCCGCACCTTCCCCGTTACCATTTCTCTTTCGAGATGCGAAGAGTAGCGGAGATAAAGACTCTCTTGGTCCTTTCGAAGCGGATATTCGTACGCCCATTGGGTTATTTGAGGATGGCACTGGTTTCGGCTTTTCTAAAACATTTCTGAGCAGTTCCCCTCACCCCCCTATCACAACAAGGCAGAGCTAACCCTTAATTCTACTGCTCTCTAAAAGGCCTGCCTATTCTATTAGTCAAGCTTGGAGAACATAGTATTAGGACTTACTAGATGAAAGACCGTGATTGGTGAAGGGCTTAAAAGCGCCTTAGGTAGCTGCTATCTATCGGATCTTTTCTAAGAGGTTAGGTGGTTGAGTCGAAGCGGAGAAGGAGACTAAGTCATCGGTCGTGCCGGGATTGATTTCCTACTTCCAGCTGAATGAGGGCCACACTGGCGTCAACCCTGCGTGAAGTGCTTTCTAGATCCAATCTCCTGGTCTTTCGTTCGCTATTCGAATGTCTGGACCAGTATAAATGTACGAAAGGTGGAAGCAGCAGTGCGCGTAAGCAAATAAGTTTATCAAATTTTTCTCACTTGAAGCACGCTTGAGTGCCTTATGCGCTCCGCTCTAGTCTTTACTTGTATTTAACGCGAATGAGAGCGCGCGGATGCAGATGCTTAGAGCGGACGCGCACTACGCTTTCTCTCAAACAACAGGAAAAGACCTTCGGAGGAAAAGAGAAAGAAAGAAAGCAAGGCCCGCGAGCGGTATCCGAATCTAGACAGAAAGCCTGCGAGTGTTTAGTCTAAAAGTCCACGTAACGAGCCAACCGCAATTGAACGCGTAGTCTATGGTAGCGAGCTCACCATATTTGTCCTAAGTAAGTCTACACTAAGACGCCTAGCAACGCAAAGATAAAAGACTGACCTTTCTGGCCTATGATCTGTCTTGGCTGTTAATAATTCAATCTCTCTCTGTCTCTGTCTAGCCGGTAAGTACCGTAACCGGATGTCAGGGGCTCGAATGAGTTCTAAATAAGTCCTTCCTTCGTACAAGCTCGAGGGAGCCTTACGTGATAGGGGCTTCAGCTCGTGCTTGACTTCTCGATTCAGGCGTACTTGCTCGATGTTGGCAAGGACGAGCGATGGACTCGAGTACAGCGAGCACTGGACGAACTCATCCCTTGAATCGAGCAAGTCCGACTTAATCAATCGAGCAGGTCTCGAGCGAGGTAACCACACACAGGAGTCAAAGTTAGGAAATGAGAGCGTAACGAAGGACCGATCGGGTAGAGGTTTGGGGAGGGGGCGGACCCTTTCTGGTACTATCCTAGGCTAAGCTCCAAAAAAGCCAGCTTATGGCCATCCTTTAGCAAGCCTAAGCCACTTGAAAGCGCTAGTAAGCTGCTTTGTAAGCCACTGTACGAGACCCGAAGTCTCGAGCTAAGTGCCTACAGGATGAGCAGCTAAGCCAGAAGGGTCTTTTTCCTAAGCGATAAGTACTGAATCCTAAGCCCCCCCAGGACGAAGATAGCCAGAAAGGTCGTTTTCCTGCCTAATCGGTAAGGCCTGAGGGGCTCAGTCCTGAATCGATCAATGTCCGATCACTCGATGAGGGACGTATTCTTTTTTGGTCCTATTCGTTCGAAGGTAAGTCGACTATGTGCCTTTAAGATTCTCCCCCGACTTGGCATCTTAGGCAGGTAATGGATTTCGGAATAGGCAGAGTTGTAAGGTAATTAGTCTCTCTTTCTTTGTTAGTAGTAGTAGTTCGAGGTTCATCGACTCTGGTTCCGTTAGGCTTATCTCGACTTTTCCTGGATATGAGTAGTCTTTTCTCTGTTGAAGGTGTATCTTTCCCCGTAGTCAAAGTGTAATTTGTCAATCTCCGTTAGTGAAACTGGCAAAAGGGAGGAAGTCAAGGCCGAAGCGTGACTCGATCAGTAAAAAAAGTACGAGCGTATGGACAGGTCATCGAGAGCATAGGCAAGAGCGAGCATATAGGCTTTGAACCCATAATAAAGGAGATCCGGTTGGGAGAGGGATAAGTGAGGAGACCCATGCTTATTGGAGACTGGAACTACTATGCGATACTAAGGTCGAGTGGCTTGCCAACAAGAAGTAGAACCCCCTCATTCCGATCATCCATGAGGCCAACTAAGCGCTTGGGAATCAAGATCCTTCTTTATCTCTTTCATCATCCCCTCTGAAACAACCATGAAATGGCGGGTAGGAAGGCGGAGCTCAAACTTTTCCTACGCATGCTAAAAAAGAAGTGTACCCAAGTGCCTGTTTTTCATTTACCAATCATCTAATCTAGGGCGGATAAGACGGCCAGCATGAGGTTTTCAGTCTCACTCCCTCATGCCCTCCGCAGGAAAGATCCCATACCTGGCTCGCTCCAGGCGGATTCCTCCTCACCCGAGAGGGGCGCTCACTCTCTTTCTTTCAGGCGATTAAACAAGACCTAAGTAGACGAGAAATCAATAACCGGAAGCAAGGCCCACCACGCACTCATCCCAAGCAAAAGACACATCAGCAGCACGAAGCGAAGATCACGCATATAAGATTGAAGCAAAGCTTCTTTCATTCAAAACGTCCGGATTCGACCGCTTGCCCTCGAAGCATCGCGTAGACCTATTATTCTCTCCGGAGATCGGAGTAGTTGTAGTTGTGCTTGAAAGCTCCGGTTGGGATCGATCGTTGAAGAGAGAAAAAATGGAAGCGGCTGGCGGTTTCCAAAAAAAAACCGCAGACTGGCCTTTTTTTTTTTTTACCTAGGAATGAGCCTAATTAAACTAGTAAACCCGTGTTAGGTTAGGCGGAAAGCGCGGAAAGCCTAGAATGGAAGTTCTGATGCCACGGAATAAGGGGAATTTCGCTAGTGAACTAGAGTCGTGATCAGTAGATCGCAGTAGTAGCCCCCTGTCTCCGCATCTTTGGAAGCCGTGATATGATAAGCATCTCCGTCCATGTGAGGTCGGCGATATGGATGAAATGTATCTCCGTACGTGGTAAGAATCGAACCAAGCGCTACTTTCAGGCTCTACTAACAGAATTCCCCGCTCTTAGTCATCGCTCTGTGAAGGAGTGGGCGAATAAACATCCGGCAAAGGCACAGCTAGCGCACGGGAGGTGACACCAACCACACTCCTGGCTAGGCTCGTCGATCCACCACAAAGGGATGTATTCGACCCTGTTTTGAAGCAAAGCAAGGAAAGGTCGGTGACGGTAAGGCAAAGTAGAAAGTCAGGCTAGAACGTATTGGGGGAGATAGAAAAGAAGTAGTGTCGACTCTCTCTCCGTCGTTATCATCAATTAGTAGCAGCATGCATCTACTAAAGCCAACCCGAACCGAATTAGCACTATTGACAGTAAGGCCTGATAAGAGAAGGCCTGAGAAGGGCTGGCTTGACAACGGAAAGTCGAAAGCTAAGTAGAACGCACAGTCGGGAAGGAAAGGCACGTCAGGGTTTGATTTTCGGTTCGATAGCAGCTTATGGTATAGATTCCTGCTTTCAGGAAAGTCCCAAGTAAATAATGCATTTTTCCTCAGGATTCCTATGAAAGATATCCAATGGAAGAATCCTTTTTGTTGGAACTAGCTAGATTGTTTCAAGTTAAAGTGCTAGTCGTCGGTTAGTCCCCCTTTCCCCCCAATTTCCTTAAGAGAGGTTGGGAATATAGAAACTTCCTTTCCCTCACCTGAGAGTCAATAACAAGTGTCTATATACCAAAATAAGGTCCTAAAACTATATCAAATAGGGGATTTCCCGGAAACTCTTGTTTTAATGCCCGGCCTTATAGAGCCCTTGGGGGCGGAAGAGGATGATTCTTCACGAAGGCAAAGAAATGGTCTGCGGTATTTGAATTGCTTAGCTGATGGGCTGAGGATAGAAAGGAGGTAACAGGGGCCTCCAAGGAAGAAGGTCCCAAGTTGGCTGCACCAATGGCTGCCAAGGCTTCTGACTACCTTAGCCAAAGATAGATTCCGAAAGAAAGGGTAATCCTCGAAAGGCTTCGCAGATCCGGGGATTCATAGGGGGAATACTGCTTATGGCGTTGCAAAGGAAAGAAGCAAAGTCTTACAAAAGGCTTGAGGGAACGGAATCGGAATCACGGCTTTTCAAGAGGCGCTTTATTCTTTCTTATGGGGATTGGCAATCAATGATTCTTCCTTTTTAGTGCAATCTCAGATCAGGCTGATCTTTCCCTGCTTGGTTATTCCGTTCCTTAGGCCTAACTTGCTTGACTACAAGCTATGGAGACAGTACTCCGTTAGGTCAAAAACCCTGCCTGCCTGAAGATTGATTGATTAGATTGAACCTAGCGGGAAAAAGTCATTTTGCAAAGTCCTTGCTCCGATCCGGGAACAGAACTTTCTTCTTTTTTATAACTTAAGGAAAAGAGAGACTGACTTCCCGGAAGGAAGTTACCCCAGCACTGACCGAACCATAAAAGCTCTTGCATTCATGCCTGCTTTGCTCTTTCATGCCAGCGTCTACTTTTAGGCCTGGTTCCCCCTCTTTATCCTTCACTGACTAGATCGGTATCTATTTTCCTTGCGGGACGGAAACCCGGAGGGAAGCTCCCCTTTCCGTATAGAGCGGAGAGGGAGTTCTAGTTGGTTTCGCGTAAGGGAATGCAGTGGGAACATTAGGAATAAATGGCCTGTAAGGTATTAAACTAAAGTAACTAGGTAAAGTGGAAATGAAACCTGATGAGGGGAGCAGTGAAGAACTCTGCGAAGTTCACTGCCCAAGATCTGTGATAGTAGATTCAGTTGAAGATGCTTTTCTTGCCATTTGAGAAGAGATGGTGGAAGCCATGAACTGCCTTGATGAGGATGTATGGTTAGCTGCAGTTATGCCGTTGCGGCTATGATAATGATACCATCAAAATGATTGCATAGCACTCTCTTTGTTGGACTCGTTCCCCTCTACTTTCTTTGCATCTTTATAGATCAACTTGCATAGAGAATCGACTCGCTTGAGCAAGTCGGAGATGTAGCCAGGCCAGATACACCGATGGGATGTTGAAAGGCAGACTCTCTCTCATCGTCATACAAGTCGGATGTGGCACAAAGACAGATATCTCATCTATTCTTAAGGCTAGGGGTAGGGGTCCTTCCAAAAAAGATGATTACATCGTCATCTAATCTATGTTCTCTTTCCTCAAAGACAGATGATTATCTTATCCTAAGCCAATGATGGATTTTTTCAGTTCTTTCTATGAGAAGCTCTCTCTACGGCACCCGCGATTCCCATTAGAAAGTCTCTTTCGGTTCTTTCTATTTTTTTGATCGTACCCTTTTATTCAAAGGTATGCTCATACACCGGATTCTTTCTTTGCTCAAGCTTATGCTTGTACCCGAAAGAATTAGTCCTTACTGCTCTTTCAACGTCTGATAGTTCAAAGACTGAGAAGTTAAATCACACGCCCTTGGCTTCATGTCTTGGAAATCTTTGTCATGGAAAACTGCTGAAGAAAGGACGTCGCGTAACTGCGTAGTTGCCTGGCCCTCGTGGGCGGGAGAAGCAACAATGGAACGAAGTTCAGTTCGCCTAGCTCTTTCCCTAAATGAAGAACATCACCACTGGCCTAGCCTAGGAAGCAGATGTCTATTGCAAGCAACCCTTGCAAGGCGACATTGCTGCGCCTTGTCTGAACGACAACGTCGACAACCTAGCTGAACCTCGCAGCACATCCGGGCAAATTCCAAGTTGCAAGAAGGTCTTCAAAAAGCTTAGAAATGGCACTAGAAGAGCCGACCTGGTCTATTCTTAAGTTAAGGCAGGCAGATTTCGCAGAATGAACGAGTATGGCAAAGAAGTCTCAGGGGTCGGAATCGTGCTGAATTCCCCCGACAACCACATGATTCCAAACGCCTACGCCCGAACCATGCTCCAACAACGTAGCAGAATACAGGTTGCTTGCAATAATGGGATGCAAGTCGCGCAGGGAGCGAAGTCTTTGGATTGGAAGTATGCCGTGACTCGCAATTAGTGGTCAATCAAATGAAAGACATACTCGAAGTTCGTAAACCGAACCTCATTCCACATGCTGCCAAGAAATTGGTTAACGGGTTCACACAATTTTTTTGATTTGACATACAGCAAATGTTCAGAATGCCAAAGCATTGCCTATTGCTAGCCTTGCAAGCTAGTCTGAATTGCTACGCAACCTCTTTCTAGCGCTACTTTACCAAATTGCCTTCACTAAGCTTACTATGCAACCTTCGTCGGCTTTGCTTACGCAACCTTGATTTTAGTCAGGTCAGGAAATTATTCCAAATTACAAATTCAAAGTTTTTTTCATCCAAAGCAGCATTTCCCGAGCAAAGTATATCCATAAGAAGAGAAAAGGTCTGTGTATGGGGGGGCTATTCCTGCTTCACTTAATTTTCAATCATTGCCTATAGAAAAACCCGATTCGGGATCGATAGCACTGTGAACAGTGAAAATTGTCTTCGCGGACGGAGACTGCCTTACTTGACTGGCTCACTACTTACTATCTAAAAACTATAAAGAGAAAGCATTGGTACCGTCTTTTAAAGCTTGCCCGGAATGCAAGGACTGATTGGAATGACTCACTGATTGGCTTGCTTGCTTTCCCGCACCGACCTAATTGCTTTCCTTGGACTGCTACTGCTTCGCTTGGAATGAACCCTTACTGCATTGCTAGCGTTGGAGAGCTTGAAAGCGGCTTGGCTTCATACTCACACGGATTGGACTTCAACCGTGCTACTAGGCCTAAAAGCTTTCCCTTTTCCTTCGGGTGTACTAAGACTATCTCTTTCATAGACTATTCCTTCTCCCCGGAGCTAGCTTTCAATCTCTAAAAGCCGATTCGATGGCATCTTCTCTTATGATCTTTCTAGTTAGCGCGTAGTGGCTTAATTCGTATTCAATAAATTCCCATCTCGGGTTGAATAAGAGTGAAAACAAACTTCCTCTTACTAAAGGCAAGGAAGTTTGTTTTCTTTTCGAAGACTTAGGGGGCGATCTGGCGTTGAGATGTGTTTGAAGGAAGAAAACGAGCATAGCCAAACCGCACCAAATGCCCAGATACGGAGTGGGCTTTTAGTCATAAATATTTGAGGAATGAGTAGTGGTTCTGTAGTCCTTTAAGAGATCAGATGCGGAGCAGGCCAGAGATGAAGATACCGGAGATGAGGAAAGAGACTTAAACTGAGGCAAGGTGCGCTCTGAAATAACTGAGTTAAGTACTGATCAAAAGAAGCATTATCCATAAGCAGCTGCTGGGAAGAGATTTATATGAGCACCGATTGAAACGAAAATATCAACGATCGCCTCAAAACGAACCACCAAACTAGAATGGTGGAACCACCAAGGCCTGAGCGTTTTACTTGCGAAAGGCCTCGGCTACTACAATGACAGGGCCAAGAAATCGGGCCGGAATAGCAGCTCTTTCGAAGGAAGACGCTCCTGTTTCAGTGACAAGATCATGATTAGACTCTTGCGTAGGTTCAAACAACAGATCGGAAACTCTACTCGCAAGAGAAAGGCCTTAGCTACGACAATTCAAGAGAGTATACCAGATTGGAAGCTTTTTACGAATGGGATGCCTCACTTAAACCTGGCTTTTCGATTGGTGAACATCGTATAAGAGATGCCTTGCCTTCCTTTGACCAAGGGGCCCTCGAACCACCCTCGCCTATGAAATGGATAACCCGTCCTGCCATAGCAGCAGGATTTTCAGGGCTTCTGTCATTATCTCATTAGATGGGCCCTTTTCTAATAATATGAGGCGTTGGCGAGAATGTCGATATCGGTCAAATCCGGACTGATCGTCCTTGAAATGCCAGTCCTCGCAAGCTCCACCCAGGACCCTGGAAGTGATTCAATGCCTTGCTGGTCAAAAAAAAAACTCGAAATTTCGTCGATATATCGATCGGCATTCCAGGAGTAGACATTCTCATTTGGAAGATGAATGCCCAGTTCTTCGCCATATTCCCTGACGCGAAGGGGAACGGGCCCCTGAGCCTGCTAACGTGACTCTTCTTTCTTAGCAATGATCTGTTATCAATGAATTTCTTCCTTACCGGAATTCGGAGCATAGGCTCTTAGGCCCTTTGACAACAAGGGGAACTCCAGGGGATTGAAAGAGCACCCCCCGTACCCCTCTCCTCGAAAGCTGGAGCACTTGGGCATCGAAATCCGACATAGCCATACCCCGAGCTATCGGACAAGAAAAACTAGTTTTCGCACCTGCTTGCTAGTGAGCAGACTCTCTTTGAAGCTCATTGAGAACAGCCTCAGACTTTCCATTCTCTTTCTTTATATTTATATAAATTCCCTAATAGTCCCCTCGCCATCATCAGAAGAGAGCTATGCCAAAACCAAAGGTGCCTACCGCTAGTGCAACTCTTTCTATTCATAGAAATCTTCCTCTACGGCGGAAGGTGAACGTCAGGCGTGTGCGTAGATTTCAAGAATGTCCGGAAAGGCCTTTTCTTCCGCGGGCTAGAAGGCCGGTTCCCCATCTCTCATGTGTGTGTGATTGATTCGGCCACTAATCGAAGCAGATGTACCACCTTCGAACAAATACGAAATTGTTATATTAGCGATGAAAGGAAGATAGGACGAATTGACCCACGCAACTGATCAACCGCGTAGAGCTCACGATCATTCAAACACGTAGGTCCGGAAGAAGAATGGCTGACTCGCATTGTACCTACCTTGAAGGCTTCACCAGCGAAGTGGATCCCAACTCTCTATCCGAAAAGAAAAGGGCTTCTACAGATCTTGCCTTTATTAATAGGGGCTGATCCATGGTCGGACACTCTTTCTCATCTGGGATCACATTACGTGCGGGAATTTGCAACGGAGATCCCCTTAAGCACAAATCAAGGCCCACCTACGTATGTATTCACGATTGAACTGAACCAGACAACGTAGCTTAATCCATGGAACAAACCCCACACGCTGCCACCATGTGAGAGTCGGTGCGTAATGGATGTACGCCTGCCTTCGAAAGCTCCATTCCTGTTTCCCAGGATCCTGGAACCATTCCTTGATTTCAAATCACGAGTCGAATTTCTCTCTACCTATTCGACTATCAAGCTCTTGACACACTGTCTAGTCTACCGCCCACCTCCTCTTTCTTTTGGTCGCTTCGCTCTCCTCCTTCGACTAACGCCCGGAAAGACAAAGATTTCAGTCTGAACCTAAAGCCCTACTATGGGCTTGAAAGAGCTCACTAGATTGATCGCAAGCAAAAAAAACCTTCAAACTCGCATTCACATGTTGGTTGTTCCTCACTAAACATCGAGGGTTCGGGTGAAAGTGAAGGTTCGGATCGGACTCTAGTCTCGGCCTACGTCCAGGTTGTCCGGCTTTCATTAAGGGGGCTTCCCTTTCATTCATTTTAGGATACCGCTTGAATAACGAGAATCGGATTGTATTTTTGTAGCTTCACTTTCGATAGGCCTACATCTCGCCTTCCACTACCGGAATCAAAATAGATCTGTGACTCCCGGAACTTAGACGTACCGCTCACCGCAAAGAAGAGTTTCTTTACTACCATTTTATCCATAAAGGCTTGAGCGCATCGCTTTCCAACTGCGCCTACTTATTGCTTTAAAGTCATCCTCGACTTCCAGCTGCTCCGCTAACCGAAACTTACTTTCACTAGCGCTTGACGGTGCGAACTGAACTAAAACTCTCTCTACGGTCTGCGGCACCTGCCGTGGGCTCTAGCTCTAGTTACTACTCACCGCTTTCCTCAACTCTTAAGTTCCATTCCAGAGGACAGTGATCGAGTGTTTGTTTAACTTTAACAAGGTAGTTGCTTGGGTTGAGTCCGGATCACAAGTCAAATAGATTTCGGGCTCCTACTCAGCATACTTTAAGTTTATCCGTTTTACAACGGGTCAACCCCTTCTCTTCCTCTTTGGCATCACCGCTAGCGAGAGTCGTAACTCCACCTGCTTCCATTATAAAGTAAAGGGCTAAATAGGAAAGGGTAGCCTAAAAAATCTCTCCTGAAAGGCACCTGTATTCTGTAGTACCAATGGTATGTGGTTAGCCATCATTATAATCGGCACATTTGCCTTCTTCGTGAAGATTCGGCCATACTTAGAGTCCAGTCGACACTCTGGGCCCTCCACTACTTTTTAAGAATGTATTCGCATAGGACCTCCGCGGTATAACTTTAACCTTTTTACTTTAACCCCCAGATGGATTCAAATCATCAAAGACCCAAACCAAAGGTGAAAATCATTGTCCGCCCCTGCTCCTATTGGTTTTGGGAAAGAAAGTCCTTCTGCTCCTCTCTTTCCTTCGGAACCTCCGATCTTGGAAATTTGCATTCATTGAAAGAGTCCTCCTCCGCCCACTACATCTCCCTTGCCAAGCTTATAGCTTCGATCAAAGGAATTGAATGAAAGGGGGGAGGCGTGGGGAGTATCGATCTGGCAGAAGCAGTAGCCATAAGTAGCGAAATCTCGACGTTCGTAAGCGTGATTCTGACCTCCAGTGCATGGTTGCCCCGTAACACCCCTTCCGATTCGAGAACAAATAGCGTTCAAAGGCAGGATTCGAGGTTGATCTTTCCCCCGGCAGCAGACCCAACCCAGCTCTCAGATGTATCTATTGAAGCAGCACAAACAGTTAGAGATGCAGTTCCATCAGTTCCGTAAAGATCAGAGGGCCTTTCCCCTTGCGCCTGGTCGTTATTGCCTTGGCCTGGAGCCGGGTCAGCTAAAAGCAGCGGCTTCTTTCCCTCAAAAAGAAAGAGAACGGCACTTGGGATCGGATCTTTCCTTAGGTTCGGATTGCATCTCCCTTTCCTTTCGCGTGGGTACGGACTTTGCTGGGCATTTAGGTAGGAGTCAATTAAAAAAGGCATCAACCGACATTGAATCTGGCCATCGGTCACGAGGAGCCTCTGGAAGTTAACGCCATTTCTCATCTCTATGTACGATTCTTGATCCTTAATAGGAATCCTACAGCGATAGATAGTTTTCCAACTTCTTGCAGGAAAGATACTTTTTTTTTCCCAGATGCTTCGTATTCAATTCGCATCGATCAAATCTTTTGTTAATCGTTATCTCCGAGCAGCAAGGTTCAAAGCACGCTTGGTAGCAAAGGGCTATAGTCAGAGAGAGGGTGTGGACTTCGGATAGAAGGTCTTCCCTCACGTGATCTACCAAAAAGACTCTTTTCATAACTGTATAGCTTAAGCGAGACATAGCCCAGAAGCTCATAGACTTAGGCGCCTATTGGTAGGTGCAAAAGAGACCTCGTAAGGACTAAAACCTCGTTACGCCGAAAATGGTAGAGGTGCGACAGCGCTTTGGTCGTGAGTGGAAACTGACTTTCTGTCTGGGGCTGTGAACCATTGGCTGTTGTATACTCAGCTCCTGTTGCAGCTGCTACTGCTCTTTTCTTCTTAGCGCGGTTTTCGTTCTGTCTTTTTCTTCTAAGGAGAACTAAGAATCTGCCTTATGACTAAGCTTACCTTATAAGAGAAGTGGGAGAAGTCGTATAAAGGCGATTTCCTTCTTTCGTTAAATGTCTAACTCCTCACCCCAAGTCAAGTAAGGAATTCTTTATCGCTTCGCACCTTTTTTGATAATCGGAGAAAGGTAAGGAGAGAGAGATTGGGGTGTCTGCCCATTCGCGATCCTTTCTTCTTTGTGTGTTCGATCGTTGCAAGCTTTCCATTCGCTTTCTTCCGTAGTCAGCCTCTATCCTATCAGTAAGTGCATACTCCCTTGCCAGCCAAAAAGTCTTCGCTCTTATTCCCTATCGTAGGAAATTCCGTCTGTGCCTATGTCTGTTTAGCGGTCAGTTGGTTCGGAGAAAGAGGGCATGCGGCTTGGGGTGAGGTAGTCCAAAGCGAGTCTTGCAAGGCTAGGACCATTCATTGCCGACGCTTTCTTTTTTGTTTGAGGTCAGTCTTAGCCGTCTTGCAGGGAATTGGTTGCAGGTGTGTAATCCGTGCCCCTACCTTTCACCTTTAGTGAGGGGCAATGTGATCTATGCTAAGTGTCGATTTCCTTCTTCACTGCTTTCCCGCCGAAAAGGATTCATTTTTCTTTCCATGCATTCCATTAGCGTTCTAAGCTTTCAACTCATTCTCAATCCGAATTTCGTATTCAAAGTATAAAGAAGAAGGTTTTTAACTATCGCTAGCGGTCAGGTTTATCGCTAGCTCGACTAGAGGAATTAAAAATATTCAATTTGTTATTACCATACGTAATTTGAATTTCCCAATCGTTGCCGGTATTCGACCCTCTTGATAGCTCGATTTCCTTAATTAAGTTAATATAAGAAACAAAGCGCTCTCCTAGCGTCGTCCGCGTATCTCGAAGGACCATGAGATCGCCGTAGAGCTTTTTCACAAGCTTTCATAGAAATGTACGGCTAGACCCCGTAAGATGGGATCGTCATAGATTTCGTACCAATCCCCACATCGTTTGAGCTTTTGTATGATGATGTCAGGCGGAGTCGTCTCCATGAGTTGCTCGGCAGGGGCGCTCGTCCTTACCTTAGTAGCGCTCTTCGGACTAGCACGGCTAGGATTTCATCCAATGAAAACTCGCCCCACACAAGGGGTTGTCCGTCCTGCTTGAGAAGAACAAATGGACGCCCTGTTTCTATGAAATTGAACATCCAGCGTGCGTCCTTTTTTTAAGGAAGACCTGCCTTATTCTCTTCGTTGCTGTGTTTTTTTGAGGTCCCGCGTGAAGGTTGTAGCCGCTTTCGGAATGGCTTTCCTTCGCAACAAGAATGGCGGTCGATCGATCTTTAAGCCGCTTCCTCGCCTCAAAACCTGTGTGGTAGCATTACCGGTGCAAGTTTCTCCTCTTTGGTTTCGGGCCGGGTGGAATCGAAGTGTAAATAGGAGTGTTCTACTCCGAATCAGGTGGCCTTGGGAGCTCTTTAGTTAGGTAACACAAGGAAAAAGCCTTGTTTGTAGGTTCAATTCCTGCAGGGGCTAATCCAATTCAGTGTTTATCGTAAGAGATGAAACTTTTTTGCTTTCTCAAGCTGTTGGTCACTGATTCCCTAACTTGGTTTCGAAAAGCCAGCGCCCAAAGGTGCTCTATTGAGCCGGTCACCGTCTGGTAGAGTAGGAGCCAACAAAGGAAGTCATGGACTGATCGCTTGGAGCATTCAATTGCATGAGTAAAGGTCGATATCAATTGCTTAACACCATGTAATCGATCAATGTGAGGAAGCAGGGACCAGACCCGCAATAGGCATCTTCCATTCATCTCGATTTGGCTTTTTCCGTCCTCCAACGAAATAGTCTCCTCGCCGAGGTGTTCTAAATGCGAGTTTACAAATGCCGTCGATAGTCCGCTCAGTCCTTCCTGCAGCAGTTTAAGTGTGCTTTTATCAGTCAGTACCGCTTGGTCGAGTCGAGTCCAGTAAAGTCCCTCCACTTATTATCCGTAGGGATATAGGGCCAGCGGTTTACAACTAACTTAAGGAACTAAGACCTTCGCCTACTACTTTTATAGCCGATCTCCTCTCCTCTCCCGCATCATAGGTTGGTACAGAGGCGCATTCCCTTATGGCCCATTCGCTGGCAACTACTAGCTGACTCTTACATCCGACTCCGGGTCGAGCTGCTTCCCGCTTGACTCTCCCACCTGGTAGAGCTAGCCAAGTCCCCTTCCTCTTCCACAGCAACATCTCGTTCCATATATTCCTGGTCTCGTGAGCTTACTCTTCGAAATCTCAAGAAGAAGAGCGCTTTCCTTTATCTTGCTAGTCTATCATTCCATCGAAAAAACCAAGGCAAAAGGAGCCTATTTTCAAGCCGGTGAAAGAGTATGAACCGACCCCTTCATCACTACGGATCAGATACAAGAGGGAAAGGGGGATCCATTATCTCACAGAACAAAGAGAGTCAGATCACCGAGTGAAAGCAGTCACTTCCGGAGTTCGCTCTGCAGATGAAGCAGGCGAAGGCAAGAATAACGACTAGGCTCAAGGCGCATCGGTTTGTTTACTTTAATAGCAGGCTGATTATCGTATCAAAACGGAATTTCTAGAGATTCAGCCCCTAGAGACTAGCTAGCCTTCCTTGGCTTGGGTGGATTGCTTTGAATTTGAATAGAGATGCTTTCTCTGGTTCACTGAGGTAGTTCGACTAGCTGGAACGTAGCGAAGGTTCAGTTGCTCTTCCAGGGAAGGAAGCTGCATTTTGATTAGTCGTCCTATCGTAATAAAATGAATTGAATAAGTAGTAGATCCCGAGTGCCACCGATATAGCTCTTGGAGGGCTAGTCGAAGTTGTTCACTCGGTTCGAAGAACAGGACCGACTGTGATCTTCTCTGCTTTTGTCGACTCGGAACGAGCTTCAAATACCGTTCTTGTGAAAATGCTTTCCCCGCTTCGTGTAGCATGGTCTTTTCTCAACCCCCTCTAGGAAAGAAGTTATGCCTAAAATCCCGACTTTCGTTCAACCCCGGTAGCAGTAGCAAATGTCGGAGTGGTAGCTGTTGGTGCTCATGTCGACGGTTCACTCTCTTCGTGGTTAGCTGCGAATACGAATGGGATTTCTCTTTGTGGTAGCGGTAGGTGGTAAGAAGACTAGCTTTGCTTCTTCCTCTCTAGGCGCTTGAACGTGGGCAATTGCTTTATTAAAGAAAGAGCTGGGCGGCAACGGAGATCTTGTAAGTTTCACTAATTAAGATAATTAACAATGAATCCCGGGCAATCACTAAATAAGAAGCTTTTCTTCCTAATGTCACATATCGAATGGTTAACTAACAGCTTCGGTAGCTAGGAACTTTCGCCGATGACAGACGAAGTCGAGTTCCGCTGGGTGGGGATCCGATGTCCGTTTCGTACGAGCAGCCGAGTTCTATTTCATCAGTAGATCCCATGTCTATTTCATCAGGGAATGCAATGTCCGTTTCGTACGAGCAACTTGGGCCCGAACTTCAGGCCATGCTCTCACAATTACCGAACGAAACTCATTTTCCCGGGTATCAATATCAAAGTGGAGAGCAAGAGACTAGAGCTGCTCTTAGACAAGGTATTAATCATAAATTTAAAAATCTGTTATTTGAAAAAGACGTAAAAATACCTGTAAACTGAACTTTTGACGAAATTTCGTCGGAAGTGATTGGGGACAACTCAGACTCCCCCTCCTCCGATTTCTTCATCATTTACAAGGACCTTGTTGAAGCGAAAGACCGAAGTTTCTGGTTTGAAGCAGCCTACGACTTTATTCAACTTTTATGTTATAGCGAATAATTTCATTATTTTGTTGGCTTTTGCTAACTATATCAATAACGACACTGGGGGTGGTGGCTCGTCGGTGTCAGGAATGAATTGGTTCCAAGGAGTACCTCCCGGCATTAGGGATCCGCCCTTGAAAGAGAGAGTGCCATTGAATTCGTTTTGATCTTTTCTTGTATTATTTATGTTCCTGATGTGAGTCAATTCCCTAAGTGTTTCACGTACCTGCTCATTCGTACTAGATTTTTTTGAATGCGTCTGTAGCCGTGCAGCTAAATCACGGAGGATGGGTTGGGTGGTGGACTGGACATCAAAAGGATTCGAGTTTTTCACTGAACTGGAAGAGGTTCGATTCCTCTTTGATGTTGTTAAGCCAAGAGCGCAAAGCGCATGGAGCAAATAAAGCTCATTAAACATCTAATTTTCTTATTCTTATTTTCTCTTTTTCAATGGTTCAGTTCAACCCGCCGGTCAAGG